TATTCATTAAAAAGAATCGATTCGATACATTTCTTATGTACCCATAGGTGCTATATTGGATTTGAATCAGATTTCGGATCAATCTATATTGATTGACTGCCTCCATTATGTTGTTGCTAGCAAATACCGCTGTTTTTAGCTTTGGATCTTCCAAATCATTCCCGCAGTAGATCCGGACCGATTTTTTTCTGATCCTTCGATAAAAAGATTCATTCTCTTCATAAAAAAGAGGAGGTAGAACCAATAAAGATTTCTTTTTCGATTCATCTCTGGAGTTGAATACCTCATTCAAGAATTTTTTTTGATCCAACCCGTAGGAATCAATAGAAAAGACAAATCCCCTATGATACACCAGATCCGGCTCGGTTATTGATAGAGTGAATAGATCTGCCATTTCTTGAAATCTCTCTTCTGATTCAAAATCGTGGTGTAACGTGTATCCCCCCCTGTTCCGGTCATGGAATAGATGAAATAAATCAAAAAATGGATTTTTGTTCAAGAATGAAATCTTATTGGAACTGTCCATATCCGGTTCATCCTTCGGAACCATATCACATCCCGGATCTGATGAAATAGGATGAATTGAGACGGTATTTTGTAAATACGTAATTATCTTGAATATATCAACCATTTCTTTATTTTCCGATCGCCTGGAAGGGACAAAAGAAACATCTTGTTTTTTCTTCAAAAATTTCTGATCTCTAGTGGACTTCTCAGTAGGATTCGAACCCAGATGAAGTTCTGGCCATCTGTCAGAGAAAAAAGAACGAATTGATCTTGTAGGATTCCCAAGAAATTCTTCGATTTCTTCCGGAAGCAGATGATTATTCATCTGCTTCTCACGTTCCGCGAATAGCCGGGACATTGAGGAAGATCCAAAACATTTCGGGAATCGATCTGATTCTATCTCTGTTCGTTCCGTTTGAAGAAAGGAAGGATCCCAATCCCAAAGAATCGATCTTTCTTTTAGTTGCGGAATCCCTGTTTGATCGATCAATGTGTGATATTCTGAATCCTCATTTCTAATGAAATCGAAATGATCTCTGGATTGATCAGAAGATCCCTTCAATTGGCTAGAATCCGTTACTTGAACGAAAATAGATCTTGTGAAATCATATTGAATATTTGACAATACATTCCGTACCTTGCTAAAAAACCGATCCTTGTTTACCAACCACACATTGTCTAACCAAATCAAATTCTCTCTCGATACGTTCCTCAAAAAATCCGATTCGTGCCGATTCTTCCCCCAACTAACGAAGAGATCTTGGCGGAATTGCCACATATGAAATTGAGCACCATTTTGCAAAGAAATACCCCACTTGTTTCTCGAGAAGAGATGGGAAACATGCTCAATATCATTTGATTGAATGGTTGCCTCAGCTCCTTCTTGTTTGAAGAAACCCTCCCCTTCAATTGGTCTTTTTTCACGAAAAGCAGACATGAGATAACAAATCAAGTCTTTCCCTAAGATTTCAAATAGCTGTCCCGAATTCAAGTTGATTATGTTTCGCTTCTTCCTCGGAGAAAGACGATCAAACAATTCCCAATCATGGTCCTTGCGGATCCGATCATCCGTATAGGATAAAAAAAGAAACTCCAGATATTTGCTATCTTTCTCTTTGAATGAGATCTCAATTCCAGCTACGGTTTCATTAGATATCTTACAACTAGAATCCCTATTTTTTCCGATCCGGTTCCTCCACCACCGCGAACCCCGGTTAGATTCAGGCATGATACATTTTTGATTTATTGGGAGAACCCAAGTACTCTCTTGCGGATCCATGAAATAACTCTCAGAAATCTTTTTCCCTTTTGGAAGATACAGGAGCGAAACAATCAACCTATTGATATTGGAAGACCAAAAAGATTCTTCCAATGTCTCATTTCTGGGTCCAATGGAATTCATAGGTATAGGAAGAAGCCCCATCAAATAGAGATTTTTTCTTTCGACCATCTTTCGATTGTTAATACGAGATATAAGGACCGCTACTACAAGCAGTACTACACCTTTGATCGGGAAATATCGATTGCTTGTTGAACCCTGTGAAAAACGTGAAAGTAGGATACTCCAAATTCGGGGGTCAAAGAGTTTCATAAAACGTTCTTGGTGGAAAAAAATGTGAGTGAAAGGTCCCACTGAATCGAATTTGATCCATGAATCTAAGAAATAGTGAGAATTCTTGATCTTTCTCAATAGCTCTCTCAATTCGAAGATCCAGGATTTGAATTGATGCCCTTTCATTGATTCCTCCTAAAGATTTTCATTGATTCCTCCTCAAAATTTCATTTCAATTGGAATTTGGTTATTCACGATGTACGATGAGCCCCGTTAAGGTTAAGCATCCATGGCTGAATGGTTAAAGCGCCCAACTCATAATTGGCAAATTCGTAGGTTCAATTCCTGCTGGATGCACGCCAATGGTTCAATAAGTCTATGGAATCTCATCATCCATACATAACGAATTGGTATGGTATATTCATACCATAACATATGAAC